CATAAAAAGCATCTATATAAGCACGATTATATGACCAATCATATAGCAAATTGATAATTTTATCTCCCAAAACTCTTTGACTCTTATTGACTCTTTTAGTAAATAAATTAAGTCCATTCCAGTTTTGGAAAGATGAATAAAAAGGTTTATATAAAAAAGCCGCTATAAATATTCCAAAAAACGTTATACTAACTGAAAAAGTTGCATTTGGCAAAAATTCATACCAATCAAAAAAATGATTTGAATTTTGATGTAAAAGATTTATAGACGGAGTTAACAATTTTGCTAAGATATCCAAATTGTTTCCTTCTTGATTAAAGGGAATTCCTATGGCTCCAACAAACAAAGGAAATAAGACTAATATAAGCATAGAGAATAGCATAGTATTGTCCGATTCATGGGGATAAAAAAAAGTCTTTGTAGGACCAAAAGGAAAAATAGTAAGAAAAGGCATTTTTGTTACATGAGTATCCATTCGGTATGTTTTCTTCGAAAAAAAAGAAGTCCTTTCCCTTTCATTATTATTTTTTTTTAATAAAGCAACTAAAGGAAAACTTTTTTTAATTGATTTTGGCTCTTCTTTACCCCATAGAGATATTGAATAGAAGGAATTTCCTTTTTTGCCACTGTAATTTTGAAAACGAACGTTTAAATGTCCTTCAAAAGTAAGTAAATAAATCCGAAACATATAAAATGCAGTTAATCCGGCTGTGAAAGAAGCAATTATTGCGAAAATCGGTGAATATAACCAACTATCATTAAGAATTTCATCTTTGGACCAAAAACAAGCAAGAGGTGGAATACCACAAAGAGAAAGTGTACCTAATAAAAAAGCAGTTTTTGTAATTGGCACGTGCTTTCTTAACCCGCCCATAAGAGCCATATTCTGGCTTTTATCTGGAGCGTATCCAACAAGAGCTTCCATTGAATGAATAATTGATCCGGATCCTAAAAACAACAAGGCTTTCGAATAAGCATGAGTAATCAAATGAAATAAAGCGGCTCGATAAGACCCCATACCTAGAGCTAACATCATATAACCCAATTGAGACATTGTAGAATAGGCTAAACCTTTCTTAATATCTTTTTGAGCAAGAGCTAAAGTGGCTCCTAATAATACTGTTATTATACCTATAAAAGATATTAGATTCATTATGTATGGTATCGCTATGAAAAGTGGAAGAAGACGAGCTACAAGAAAAATTCCCGCTGCTACCATAGTAGCGGCGTGGATAAGAGCCGAAATAGGAGTAGGACCCTCCATGGCATCAGGTAACCATACATGAAGGGGAAATTGTGCGGATTTAGCAACTGCGCCGCCAAATAATAGAAAGGCACACAAAGTAACAAATAAAAAGTTAACCTCCTTATTATAAATCAAGTTATTGAATATTTCGAACAAATCCCGAAATTCGAAACTACCCGTTGTCCAATAAAGACCTAAGATTCCTAATAATAAACCAAAATCCCCTACACGATTAGTTACAAAGGCTTTTTGACAAGCACTTGCCGCACTAGGTCGTGTGAACCAAAACCCTATTAATAGATAAGAACACATCCCAACCAATTCCCAAAAAATATAAATTTGTATCAAATTCGAACTTGTAACTAATCCCAACATTGAAGTATTGAAAAAACTCATATAGGCAAAAAATCTCAAATATCCTTGATCATGAGACATATAATTGTCGCTATAAAAAAGAACCAGAATTCCAACTGTGGTGATTAATATTGACATAATAGAAGTAAGCGGATCAATAAAGTGTCCGAACTCGAAAGAAAAATCATTATTGATGGTCAAAGACCATATGTATTGATAGATAGAACTCCTATTTATTTGCTGAATAGATACATCGACCGAAAAAATCATAACTATACTTAACAAAAAAATACTAGGAAAAGCCCAAATACGGCGAAGATTTTTTGTTGCCGTTGGAAAAAGTAAAAGTCCCACTCCTATTAACATAGGAACTGGAAGCGGAACGAAAGGTATGATCCAAGAATATTGATATGTATGTTCCATAAAAATAATAATTTTTTTATTCTTAATTAATTGTTTCTGATTCACCGGTTCTTATCTCTTTTAAAAGAGATTACTAAAGTATTAAAAAAGCAACTGAAACTAAAATGGGATTTTCTATTCGTAGTTAGTTTGAACCTTTCTCAACTACTTCAAAAATTTTCAAAGTTAAAAATAACGAATTATTTTATACATTTTATACTAAGTTTATACTAAGTAAGATTTTTAGGAAAACGTAGCAGCAAATTCCAATTTCCATTATTATTCCCTATTCCAAAAATTTATGGACATATATCAAGACTAAAAAATTGGACAAAAAAAAGAAGTACTTTATTTTGATATCAATCATCGGATGTCCCATAACTTTGCCTAATAAAAAAAGAACTAGGTATTTTTGTTTGTTTATTCAGAATAATTAACGGGTTTAATTCGGGACTGATTGATTATGTTCTATTCTAATAAATGGCATTTAATAACCAATTACTAGAAAAGAAAAAAGAAAAAGATTCAAGTTTTTTATTAGGTAGGTAAGGGTTCTTAAGCTTGTTCGATATGTATTTTTTATGTACAAATGTAACATCCCAAAAAGAGACAGAGATAGAAAGGTATCACAAATAACTCCGAAATACAAATTATTTTGCCTCAGATATTGTATGGAATAGGAATTGAAAAAAAAAAAAAAAAGATTTGTTTTAAACAATAGATGTCTTTCACATCCAATTTTTGCAATGAATAACTTTTTATTTTTTGAATGGCAGTTCCAAAAAAACGTAGTTCTATATTAAAAAAACGTATTCGTAAAAATATTTGGAAAAAAGGGGGGTATTGGGCGGCGCTGAAAGCTTTTTCGTTAGCGAAATCCCTTTCGACCGGGAATTCAAAAAGTTTTTTGTACGACAAATAATTAATAAAACGTTGGAATAATTGGAATCCGCATCCACCCGACTCCAAAAACGAGCCAATTTAGTTTCGAATTTCGATTCAACTTTTTAATATAGAATAGAAAAATAGAAGTAAAAAAAAATAGAAATAGAAAAAGTAAGTAATAAATAATGATTTCAATTCCCTACTGTTTTGAACCAATAGATTTGGCTACTGAATTGGTACTTTTTTTTATTTGAAAAAAAAAAAAAAAAAAAAGAATAAAAAATTGAGAGTTTTGCCTTTATTTGTATTTGAATACGCTTTTCATTCCCGGGATGGGGATTCTTAATTTCCCCATCACCCACCCACTTATAAATAAGACAATAATAAAGGTTTTGTTTTGTCTTTTCTTTTTTTTTTTTCTTTTATATTTCTCCTTTTCTATTTCAATTTATGCTATTCTATAGCATAAATTGAAATCTTTAGACAAAAGCAATGAGTTGTTGAAACTAATTTTTAGTTATACTTTTTTTTTAACTTTCTGAATCATCACTCCAAGTGAGAATGAGAAAAGCGTCTTTCGCCATTTCGGCGTATTTCTAATTTCTATACGAATAGTATGCAATTTATAAGTAATAAAAAAATCCTATGTTTGAAAGGGAGGATCAATCTAAAAATATCGATTTTTAGAATTCGGATTTAGAAATAAATTTTTGAAGTAGGACAATAGAAATCGAAATTCTTTTATATAATATGTCTAGCTCAATACCTAATTGGTTTGATAAACCCTAAGACAAATTCATACTGAAAAAAACCTAACGATTATCACAAGACAAAAGTTATGCAAATTAAATAAAATTTTTTGAATTATTGGATATTATGCTTAAATTGTGATCGTGATCCATAAAAAAGAAAAAGAATACGTTATTGTTAAGTTAAATAAAACTGAAACCTTAAATAACTAAATAAAACGATAAAAAAGAGACTGTTTCAATAGAGATTGAAACAGGTTTTTATTCATCAATTGAATGCTTCCTAAAAATAAAAAGTATTTCATTGAAACTTTCTCTTTCAATCTCGACGATTAAATAAAAATAAGTTATTATTATTTCTAGCAAGCCGCTATGGTGAAATCGGTAGACACGCTGCTCTTAGGAAGCAGTGCTAGAGCATCTCGGTTCGAATCCGAGTGGCGGCATAACATCTTCTAAAAGATATAGAAAAGCCCTATAATGAATTGAATTTCCGATTTCCATTCCGTATACTCGAGAGACTTTCACTTTTTACTTTTTATTTCATTTTTTATTTATGATATTTTCAACTTTAGAACATATATTAACTCATATATCATTTTCGGTCATTTTAATTGGAATTACAATTCATTTAATAACCTTATTAGTCGATGAAATCGTAGGACTATATGATTCATCAGAAAAGGGGATGATAGCTACCCTTTTCTGTCTAACAGGATTATTAGTAATTCGTTGGATTTATTCGGGGCATTTCCCATTAAGTGATTTATATGAATCATTAATCTTTCTGTCATGGAGTTTCTCCATTATTCATAGGATTTTAAAACATAAAAATCATTTAAGCGCAATAACCGCGCCAAGTGCTATTTTTACCCAAGGCTTTGCAACTTCGTGTTTGTTAACCAAAATGCATCAATCCGGAATATTAGTGCCCGCTCTACAAGTTCAGTGGTTAATGATGCACGTAAGTATGATGGTATTCGGCTATGCAGCTCTTTTATGCGGATCATTATTATCCACAGCCCTTCTAGTCATTACATTTCGAAAAGTGATAAGGATTTTTGGTAAAAGCAATAAATTATTAAATGGAACTGTAACTGAGTCATTTTCCTTCGGTGAAATACAATACATGAATGCAAAAACCAATGTTTTACTAAATACTTATTTTTTTTCTGCTAGAAATTATTACAGGTATCAATTGATTCAACAATTGGATCATTGGAGTTATCATATTATTAGTCTAGGATTTATCTGTTTAACCATAGGTATTCTTTCAGGCGCAGTATGGGCTAATGAGGCATGGGGATCATATTGGAATTGGGATCCAAAGGAAACTTGGGCATTTATTACTTGGACTATATTCGGGATTTATTTCCATACTCGAACAAATAAAAAATCGGAAGGTTTTAATTCCGCAATTGTGGCTTCTATGGGCTTTGTTATAATTTGGATATGTTATTTCGGGGTCAATCTATTAGGAATAGGGTTACATAGTTATGGTTCATTTAATTAACAATTCACATCTAATTGAATTGGAAATTGAAGAAAAGAAAGGGCCTGATGAAGACAAACATAGGACAGCGCATATATATAAACGAAACTGAGTGGAAACCGCCGAGAACCTTTTGAATCAAGTAGTGGAGTGATTCAAAAGGTTCTCACAAACGCCAAAGGGGTTTGGTTACAATTCAAATTTATTTTTTCTTTTTTTATTCATGAAAATTCTCTATAAAAAAATTAGATAGAATAGCTTCGACCTTGTCCACTGATAGTGACAGAACGAAATCCGGATAAATACCAATACCAAGTACGGGTAGAAGAATAGAGATCAAAACAAATAATTCCCGTGGTCCAGAATCAAAAAAATAAGAGTTTACGCCATTAAATAGCTTGTACCCATAAAACATTTGCCGTAACATAGATAATGAATAAATAGGAGTTAATATCATTCCAATTGCCATTACAAAAGTAATCAGTATTTTTGCTATTAAAAGATATTTTTGGCTAGTAATTATTCCAAAAAATACTATCAATTCCGCAACAAAACCACTCATGCCCGGTAATGCAAGGGAAGCCATTGATAAGATACTAAATAGCGTGAATATCTTTGGAATTGGTATAGCCAGCCCGCCCATTTCGTCGAGATAACCATGGCGTATTCTATCATAACTTGTTCCTGCTAAGAAAAAAAGTGCAGCGCTAATAAACCCATGAGAAATTATTTGTAAAATGGCTCCGCTGAGTCCTGTATCAGTTATCGAGCCAATTCCTATAATTATGAAACCCATATGAGATACAGAGGAATAGGCGATTCTTTTTTTTAAATTGCGTTGGCCAGGAGATGTTAAAGCTGCATAAATTATTTGCATTGTACCTACTATAATTAACCAGGGAGAAAATAGAGAATGAGCGTGCGGTAATAGTTCCATATTGATCCGAACCAAGCCATATGCTCCCATTTTTAATAAGATTCCGGCCAGAAGCATACAAGTACTGTAATGGGCCTCCCCATGGGTGTCTGGTAACCATGTATGTAAGGGTATAATCGGTGATTTGACAGCAAAAGCAATAAGAAATCCAATATAGAATAGTATTTCCAGTGCCACGGGATACGATCGATTAGCTAATATTTCCAAATTTAATGTTGGTTCATTGGAACCATATAAACCGATACCCAAAACTCCTATTAATAGAAAAACGGAACCCCCTGCAGTGTACAAAATAAACTTTGTAGCTGAATAAAGACGTTTCTTTCCACCCCATGCTGATAGAAGTAGATAAACAGGAATTAATTCGAATTCCCACATGATGAAAAAAAGTAAAAGGTCACGAGAAGCAAATGATCCTATTTGACCGCTATACATTGCTAACATCAGGAAATAGAATAATCGGGAATTCCGAGTAACTGGCCAAGCGGCTAACGTAGCTAAAGTGGTGATAAATCCCGTCAATAAAATGGGTCCTAGGGAAAGTCCATCTATTCCCAATCTCCAGTAAAAACCAAAAAAATTGATCCATTTATAATCCTCTGCGAGTTGTATTAATGGATCGTCCAATTCGAAATGATAACAGAAGGCATAGGTCGTTAGAAGGAGTTCTAGCACGCATATATATATAGTATACCCCCTAGTCACCTTATTTCCTCTATGAGGGAGAAAGAAAATGAAAAAACCCGTGGCTATCGGAAAAACTACAATTATTGTTAACCAAGGAAAAAAGTTCGTGGTAAAGGCAAGATACACTCGAACCAGACAAAACCGTTCTCGAAAAATAGAATATATATTCTTAATTTTTTTTTTTTTCGAGTACGGGTTTTTGTCGGTAATCAGTAAGTAAAAAAAATGTATTCAAAATAGATTCAAGTGGGGTTTTGGGGAACGTATCAATATCAATAAGCTAGACCCATGCTTCGAGTTGTTTCATGCCATAAATAAACTCGAACACTCAAGAAATCCGTTGGACAGGCGGATTCACATCTCTTACAACCAACACAATCCTCCGTTCTTGGAGCAGAAGCAATTTGTTTAGCTTTACATCCGTCCCAAGGTATCATTTCTAATACATCCGTGGGACATGCTCGGACACATTGAGTACACCCTATACATGTATCATAAATCTTTACTGAATGTGACATTGAATCTATCAATTTCTGAATTCATAAATTTTCGATCTAGTAATTTTGGAAATGAATCATATATTGAAACACCGGATCAATCAACGATTTACCAGAATTTTGGAATCAATCCATTTCTGGATCAACTGATAAGAGGGAACAAAGATACTTTGATTTTTTACGTTTTCGCCAATATGATCGAGGTTAGGACGTATTATAGATGCTAATTCGAATTTATGAATATTCTGATTTTGAAATACTATTTTATTTATTCAACAAAGTCGATTGATTGATACGAATCGATTTTCTGTTACGATAAATTGACGAAACAATAGCTGATCCGATAGCTGCTTCAGCGGCTGCAATAGCTATAACAAAAATTGAGAAAATATCTCCTTTTAATTGCCTACTATCAAAAAAATCGGAAAATGTTACAAAATTTATATTAACCGCATTTAGTATAAGTTCAAGACACATCAGGGCCCGGACAATATTTCGGCTCGTGATCAATCCATAGATACCAATAGAAAATAAATAAGCACTCAAAATAAGTACATGCTCGAGCATCATTGACCAACTCCGTACCAATTTCGATTCATTTCAATATGAACAATAAGTCAAGTGATTTGATTGCTTATAATCTAACAAGTATAGAACAAACGAATATATTGCTAATAGATCGAATCAATAAACTTCTATTTGATTTATACATGAAACAGTATTCAAATAGATGTGATAACACAGAAAAGTTGAATTTGGATTGCTGTTGCTAGTTATAAAGATTTTTTACTGACGAGCTACGGCAATTGCACCTATCAAAGCAACTAAAAGAATTATCGAAATGAGTTCAAATGGAAGAAAAAAGTCGGTTGATAAATGAATTCCAATTTGTTGACTATTACTTATCAAATCTTGCTCTATAATCTGGTTGGATCGTGTAGTCCAAATAATCCCGTACCACGACGTATCTAGAATAGTAGTGAGTAAGGACAAAAAAATACTTGTACAAACCAGAGAAGTAACTCCATCCCCAATAGTCCAAAGATTCAAATGAAAATCGTTGGAATAGTCTGAACCATTCATGAACATTACAGCAAATATGATTAAAACATTTACAGCTCCTACATAAATAAGGAGCTGTGCAGCAGCTACAAAAGGCGAATTTGATAGAATATAGAATAAGGATATACAAATAAGAACGAATCCCAATGAAAAGGCAGAATAAATCGGGTTGGTAAGTAATACCACTCCCAGACCTCCTAATATAAGACCCGATCCTAGAAAAACTAAAAGAAAATCATGTATTGGTCCAGCCAAATCCATTATATTAAAATAAGAGATAAATAAATCGAAATGTTTTTTCATGACCTTATTGAACCGACCAGGCAATTTTTTTTTATGAGGCATTCCCGATTGAATTCAATTCAAATCTAATAGGTGTGAATTGATGTGGGTACAGTTATTGGATCAATTTCGTTCTTTTCTTTATTGGAAATGGCAGTTGGAAATTGAAAGTCTATATTTCGAAAAAATTGTGGATATAGTAACAGACTTTCAATACAAATTAATTTGTACTTCTCATAATCCAATCTATAGTTGGGATTTGTACCAAACAAAGAGAAAGACCTTATTCCTTTATACCAACACGGAACCCTAGTAATTTCCAATAATAAAGAGATTTACCCGTTTTTTCTTTGAGACGAATTCAAAACCGTTCGAATTGTAAAATCGTCAATTACTGACATTGGTAAACGACCTAAAGCAATTTGATTGTAATTCAATTCGTGACGGTCGTAAGTAGCAAGTTCATATTCTTCAGTCATTGATAAACAATTTGTTGGACAATACTCAACGCAGTTACCACAAAAAATACAAATTCCGAAATCAATACTGTAATTAAGCAATCGTTTCTTTCGAATATCAGTTTCCAATTTCCAATCAACAACAGGCAGATCTATAGGACATACACGAACACATACTTCACAAGCAATACATTTATCAAATTCAAAATGGATTCGACCGCGGAAACGCTCCGATGTTATTAATTTTTCATAAGGATATTGAATAGTTACAGGGAAACGATTTGCTTGGGATAAGGTAATCATGAAACTTTGACCAATGTACCTTGCAGCTCGTACTGTTTGTTGACCATAATTCATGAACCCAGTTACCATAGGGAACATATCGGGAATATCTATGAATAAATTTTTTCTTTCTCTTGTTTGAGGTAAGCCGTGAATATAGTATCCCCTTTTTTTGTTTACAGTGAAAGGAGTTGGGAAGAGGTTGTTAATAATAGATTACCGAGAGAAATAGGTAAAAGAAATTTCCAGCCAAGATTTAATAATTGGTCCATTCTTAGTCTAGGTAAAGTCCATCTTGTTGTGATAGAAATGAATAAGAACAAATAAGTTTTAGCTAATGTAATAAAGATACCAATTGTCGTTCCAAAGATTCCATCCGCTTTATTTATTTCAAATAACTCAGGAACAAATATGTACGGAATTGAAAGATTCCAACCGCCCAAGTAAAGAACTGTTACAAATAATGAGGAAACTAATAAATTTAGATAGGAAGCAACGTAAAATAAACCAAATTTGATCCCCGAATATTCGGTTTGATAGCCTGCTACTAATTCTTCTTCTGCTTCTGGTAAATCAAAAGGTAATCTTTCGCATTCTGCTAGGGAAGAAATTAGAAAAACGATAAACCCTATAGGTTGACGCCACAAATTCCACCCCCAAAAACCATATTTTGATTGCGCCCCGACTATATCAACTGTACTTGAACTATTAGATAATCATAGTCGGTGATAACATTACTGTTCCCATCGCTATTACAAAACCGTACATGAGATTTTCACCTCATACGGCTCCTCAGGGCCACAAATAAATGTAAGGACCGGGCAAGTATTCGTTATCTTGATATGGTTATAGCATAGATAGACTCGTGGAAGGTCCCCAATTATACCAATGGAATTCTGTCTGCTATAAGAATAAATCAAAAAGCATTTCTGAATTGATCTCATCCTTCAACCTTTTTGGGGTGAGTAATAACTTAATAAATCCTTCAATAAAATACTCTTTGTAGAAATATCTATTGATATTTCGATCCATCATTTTATTTTCGATTACAAAAAAAAAAGAATTAGACATTACATTAGTTCATGAATCATGACACAATTTTTCTTTCTATGAAGATAGGAAAGAAATAAGAAAAAAATCGCTTTTCTTTTTATTGTAATTTTATTTTTTTTTTTTTTTTCTATTTTTTTTGTTCCTCTTCTTCTTTCTGAGAAAAAGGGGGCCTCAAAAAAGTAAAGGATTATTTCGTTCCTGATAGTAATTTCTTTAATTGGGGGATAGGAGCATACTCTGAATCGGAATTGTGGGGAGTACTGCCTGATCATTTCTACCAACTTAAAGCCCCAATTAGTATTCTTTTTATGTTATGCAGACGTATCTTTTTCGTTAATTTACATAATCTCCATTACTAATTCTTTGTGTGTATTTTAGTGTTCCTTATTATCCACCCATTTTTTTTTTTTTTCAATCCCCCGTTCGTTAATATATGTATTGTAATACATTCAAACATATAGTGAAAACTCCATACGGTTGACTTTTGAGCCCGCTTCAAGCTAGGATGACCAATCAACTAATCTTGGGGTAAAGGGCATCTTCCACTTTTGTTTACTTTCACTTAACTCTTGTACATAGGAAATGAGACTCAATCTGCTTTTACTGCGAATTTAGAAGTTGTTTTCTTTCACTCATATATAACTATCTAATTTTTTTATTAACCTAAAGAATAAATAAATGAATAAAAAAAAAATGCGGATATCCATTAAATTTCTTTTTTTTCTAGAAGGAAAAGAAAAGCTTATATTTTAGCGAATCGCACGTAGAGATATTGATAAAACACATAAAGTTAATGGTATTTCATAACTAATCGATTGAGCAGCAGCTCGCAGACCACCTAAAAACGAATATTTATTATTTGATCCATATCCTGACATAAGAAGTCCAATAGGAGCAATACTTGAAACGGCAATCCATAAAAAAATACCAATATTGAGATCAGCTAAAACAAGGTGATAACTAAAAGGAATTACTGAATAACTTAGTAGAATTGATATGACTGCTATAGATGGTCCAATACTGAAGAAACGAGTATTTCCTCTAGCTGGAAGAAGATTCTCTTTGAAAAGTAGTTTTGTTCCATCTGCTAAAGCTTGAAGAATTCCGAAAGGGCTGGCGTATTCGGGGCCAATACGTTGTTGTATTCCTGCAGATATTTCTCTTTCTAACCACACAATTACTAGTACACCTATTGTGATTCCTAATACAAGAGTCAAAATAGGGGCAAACACCCGTGTGGTTCCATAGAGCTCTTTTAAGGATTCCAATCGGGAAAAAGAATTAATATCTTGTACTTCTGTTGTATCAACTATCATTTCAACGATCAACTTCTCCCATAATGATATCTATACTACCTAGTATCGTCATAATATCCGCCAATTTCATTCTTTTAACTAACTGAGGAAGAATTTGCAAATTGATAAAACCCGGTGGGCGAATTTTCCATCGCCAAGGAAAACAACTTTGATCTCCTATCAGAAAAATTCCCAATTCTCCTTTTGGGGCTTCGACTCTCACATAAAGTTCTTGTTTCGGTAATTCAAAAGTAGGAGAAGGTTTTTTACTAATGAATCGATCTTCAAAATCATTCCATTCTGGATCGCTTTCTCTAGCAAAGCATCGGATTTCTAAATTCTCATAGGGCCCCCCCGGAATTCCTTCCAAAGCCTGTTGAATAATTTTTACGGATTCTGTCATTTCACCGATTCGGACTAAATAACGAGCTAATGAATCTCCTTCTTTTTGCCACTGGACTTCCCAATCAAATTCGTCGTAACACTCATAATGATCCACTTTACGAAGATCCCATTCTATTCCAGACGCTCGTAGCATTGGTCCTGATAAACCCCAATTTATTGCTTCTTCTCCACCAAAAATGCCTACTCCTTCAACTCGTTCTAAAAAGACAGGGTTTCGTGTAATAAGTTTTTGATATTCAACAACCCCCGTTAAAAAATAATCACAGAAATCCAAACATTTCTCTATCCATCCATGGGGTAAATCGGCCGCTATCCCTCCGATACGAAAATAATTATGCATCATTCTCATACCGGTGGCAGCTTCGAATAGATCATATACTAATTCTCTTTCTCTGAAAATATAGAAGAAGGGGGTCTGTGCACCAATATCTGCCATAAAAGGGCCGAGCCATAACAGATGAGAGGCTATACGACTCAACTCCAACATAATTACTCTGATATAGCTGGCCCTTTTAGGTACTTGAATATTTCCCAACTGTTCTGGTCCATTTACAGTGATTGCTTCTGTGAACATAGTAGCTAAATAATCCCAACGTGTTACATAAGGCAGATATTGTATAATTGTTCGGTTTTCCGCAATTTTTTCCATCCCTCTGTGTAAATAACCCAATATCGGTTCACAGTCAATAACATCTTCGCCATCGAGAGTAACGATGAGACGAAGAACACCATGCATTGATGGGTGGTGAGGTCCCATATTTACTCTCATAAGGTCTTTTCCTGTAGCTAGTATACTCATAGGTTTTTCCTCGATTCATTCTTACATGAATTGTTGAAAACAAAAAGAAGTTATCAAGATTCAAAATCTAATAAATCAAATAATTCAAAATTCTTTTTTCAAATTAACGATTTTTTGACTCCCGGATATTCAACTGACTAATTAATTCTTTATAACGTACTCTATTTTTCTTTGACAAATAAGAAAGTAGCCGTTGGCGTTTTTCCAGAACTTTCCGTAAACCCCTCTGAGATAAATAGTCTTTTCTGTGCAATTCCAAATGGGAAGTAAGTCTTTGTATCTTATTAGTGAAACTTAATACTTGAAATTCAACAGACCCGCTGTTTTCTTTTTTTTTTTCTTGAAAAGTAACTGAGATGAATGAATTTTTTACCATAAAACGAAATCCTCTTTTCCCTTTCTTTTAATATGAAATTTACTGATCAGTAATAATAATGTTAGTCATTTGAATTGAATATACACAATCATCTTAAAGCCGTTATGAACTTCCGATAAAATCAATCAACAATCAATCCCATTTTCAATTTGATTAGGGATAAAAAAGGATGGTATATTTCTTCAAAAGAGAAAAAACGAGACCTAAAAAAAAATTCTGTTAATTCATTTATAGATCTAACCAATCCGTATGTCCTTAAAGTGGTATCCTGTATCATAATGGAATGTAAGACAAGGCATGTGTCCATCTCTTTGTTTTCATATACCGGGTATGGTACGTATGGTACGCGATCGATAAGAAAAACGTACTAGTAACAAATTTGCAATCGTGGATACATATGTATCCTTATCATACTGAAACGACTGCCATTATTGGTATTAAACCAATAGCGATTCATACAAACTAAATCTTCTAATCGATAATTGGGCCAAAGAAAGAACTTTAATTTAATTAGTTTCTTTTTCTCTCTAGCAAGATCTTTGCTTTTATCCAAAACGTGACCCCTTTTTTTTACGTTATTACAAAATACGGAATTTCTCTGAATACCATTTTGATTCTTCCAATTGAAACAAATCAGAGTTCTCAATTCTCTACGACGGTTAGGGAATAAAATATTTTCAGGAACAAGCAAATCATAATTCTTTTTGTCTCTATTTCCAGTCATTCTTTGATGTCTTGCAATGGATTCATAATTTTTTTTTTTATGAACATAGCTTTTTTCTCGGTATCTTTTAGTAATTTGGCGCTTATTCTTATGAACTAATGAAATACCTACGATTTGATATATAAAAAACCGTCCATCGTTTTTTACAGACAGACGAAGCGGTTCGATAATAAATATTCCCCCTTTCACCAATTCTGTAAGAGTGAAATCCTTATGAATCATCAAAATATCCAGACCCATTTCTCCCCCTTGAATAGAGGATATAGCAATTTCTCTTGGATTTATCAGTCGAAGCAGGAGACAATAGATCTTGATATTATTTATTATTCTTTGATTTAAAAAAGAATCCCATCTCAACTGAAAATGCAAATACTTTTTTAGGAAGAAATAAAGTTCTGCTTCTGTGTTGTTCTTGTATTGTTTTTTCGTTCTACGTTTTTTGATGTCTGATCCCGAAGAATTTGCTTCAACATCTTTTTCTTGGTTTGAGAGAACTGACCCAAGACTTACTTGGTTTTGTGCATCTGATCGAGGATTCCCTTGGTCTGGGGGTTCTTTTTCTTCTTTACTTCTATTGTATAATTCAAGAGAGTTTTTTTGATTCGATGATATAAAAAGATCTTCCTTTTTCTTTCGAGTTATTTTTTTATTCCCATTTTCATTTCCATTAAAACCGAAAAGAAGTAATTTGATTGGTATGATCCACGGTTTTTTTTTATATGCATTAAAAAATAGCACTAATTCTCGGAAGAACCAAAGCTCCAGATTTGATATAGGACAACTTAGTATTGCTTCATTCATTCCCATCCAATCAAAAAAGAACTTTTTTTGATTGGATGGTTTAATTTCTTCATCTTCATGAATTGTAAGATAAAAAAGAACTTTCTTATTAATTTCATCAATTATTTGATACTTATCAGCCCTAATCTTAGTATTTGGATTCCTGTTGGTACCAATATCAACCCAGACTTCAATATCAACCTTATTTCTAAGACAAAAATCGAGAATTCTCCAATCAAAATATTTTCTATCCGAAAATTTATCCATATCCATAATATTATCTTCTTCTAGATAATTATTAATAGGGATACCTCCCAACATATCAAATAATTTGCCTTCCCTTATGTTGGAATTAGAAAAGATTTCTTCTTTATTATTTACTTGGAATAATGATTTATGAATATACGAGTCTTTCTTATCTTCATAATTAAGAGATTTATATGATAAAAGATCATATCTATAATGTTTTTTAAAATTATCTTTTTGATTCTGTAATGGATTCGCTTCAAAAAAATTTTGTTTGTCGGAATGAGTTAATCTATTTTTTTCATATGAATCCTTTTTGTTTAAATCTTTCTTTTGAGCCATACTGTGTTGATTGGCTCTATTTCGCCATTTTTGTGGTACTAATATAGGCCATCTTATCCGAGATAAATCGGATTGATATTGATAATGCCCCTTTAACCAGTTTTTCCATTGATTCATTTCAAAATTCCAAAAAGATTCATGTCTTAATTCGTAATGAAATATCCCTTGTTTTTTAAAATAATCTTTTATTTCCTTCTTAAGAAAAAGGGATGTTCCGTCATATTGAAAGACAAATCTTAAATTATAAAAGTGAATAAGTTGGGTTTGTGATAATTTGTAAAATACATATGCTTGTGATTGTGAGAAAAAAGAGAAATCATAAGAAATCTTTGAATTCTTATTACTAACCTTAGAAAGTGATTTTTTTATAGTTGAAATAAAGTGAATTCCATTTTTACTTGTTTTATTAATTCTTTCCTGATTTGTTTCATTATTGTGGATATTTTTCTCAATAATTTGGATTTTTTTTGGTGATTCAAAAAAAAAAATTGCATTGATTCTTGGAATATTGACAATAGCTAGAAAAATTTTTATGTATATCCTTTCAATGAAAAATTTTATAAAAAAATATGATTTACCGATTAATCGAGTATTTCTTTTTTTTAATATTTGCCAAATCTTTTTGGACGCTCCTAATATTTTAGGACGATAACTTGTTTTGTTCGAACTAATATTTATTTCGTAAGTTAGCAGTTTTTTTTTCTTTTCTTTTGTAATTTTTTCTATTTTCTTTTTTATTATGTTTGTTCGATTAGTCAGATCTTTTATTTTTTTTTCGGGCAGTGTTAAATTTGTCCAATCCATAGATCGGATTTGAATGGACGATTCGTGAATCATCTGATTACTCATTATCAAATCTTTTTTATCTTCACCAAATTCATCTATTTCTCGCAATCTAAATAATGGAATTTGGTTTGTTTTTGAAAGTTCTTTTACTCTTCCTTTTCCTTTTAGTAATAGAATTCTTTTGATGACCCATCTTTTTGTTTCTTTTGCGATTTGTTGAAAAATTTTTGTTCTTTCTTTTAAAACTATTAAAGACTTTGTTTTCAATTGTCTAATTTTTTTTTTTAGTTCTTTGAAAATGGGTTTAAAAAATGAAGGTCTTTTTCGGGGAGGACCAAAAGGCAATTCCGCTTCCATTCCCCAAACTGTTAAAAAACAAAAATCGTTGTTTTTTTGTCCCCCTTTTTTTTTCATTGCATCTTTATGAGGGAATTGTAGCTTAGATTTGTGCCAGGGTTTCAGGCAAAAAGGAAATAGGATCTTTATCTGAATACCCTCTGTTAACCAGTTTTTCGGAAATTCTCGTTCGGATAATTGAACACCATTATGGGTGCATTTTACATACATTTCCCTATTCCAATCCTTTAAATCCTCGGACCATTCGGGAATTTGAAATAATAGCATGCGAGCAATATTTTTAGCTATTATCAGTGAAGGTAATATAATATATTTTCTAAGAATCGATTGAGTTAATAATACAAAACTTCTGAGTACTTGAGCAAAAAAAAATGTATTCCAGATTTCTGCTATGGGTATCTCTGTTTTTTCTTTTCTTTTGTATTTTTCTCTTTTGTCCTCTTCTTTGTTATCAATTTTTTTTTGCTTTTCAATTTTAGAATCAGAAGGTTTTTGGTCTTTTTGTTTCCACATCCAATTTTTAAAAATGACTTTCATCAGTTCGGAAATATCAAAAGAAAAAAAAAAAGGCTTGTCTAGCCTGTCCAAAAAAAGCGGGGAATGCACATTTGCTTGAAACAGTTCCCAAGTAATAGTTTTACGTCTTTGTGCGCGCATGGAGCCTTTGATTAGACCTCGACGAAAATCCGATTGTTGTGAATAATGGGTCAAATTCACTTTCTTTGCTTGCTTAGGACTCTTAGTATATTTGGTATTAATATACGTAGAGGTATTTGGCTTTGGCTGGTTATCAGTAAAAATAACTACATGTTTGAACTTTCTTGAACGAATTGCCCCTGCTACAGTTTCGCCCCTGTTTTTCTTTTTTTGTCCTAAACCGGTAATTGAGTTGTATGACCAGCGAGGAACTTTTTTACTAATTTCTTTTATTCCAATAGAGTTTTTTCTAATTCTTTGGTCGTTGGGATCCGTTATAACTACATCGAATAAAATTTTTAAAATTA